ATAAGGGTTTCCTTAGAAAAGGATTCTATCAAAAAGGATTCTATAAAAACAATGATAACTAGATACGAATAGAAGAAGAAAAGAAGGAAATAAAAAAACATAGTATAGAAAAGATATCCAAAATGATATAGAAATCATTATCCTACCCTTATTTTTTATTTCCTTAATTTAATTGAATTTCATTTGATTAGGGCAAAACCTCTGCCTTTTTTAAAATATCCTGAACAGTTCCTGTAGGTTGAGCACCTTTTTCAAGGAAATAGAGAATAGCGGGAACGTTTAAATAAGTTTGATTCTTGATCGGATCATAAAAACCCACTTTCTGAAGATCTCTTCCTTCTCTTCGGGATCGAACATCAATTGCAACGATTCGATAGACGGCTCATCGGGATAGATGTAGATGAAAAAAGAACCCCCCCCCCCTAGAACCGTATAGGAAGTTTTCTCCTCGTACGGCTCGAGAAAAAATGATGTTTTGTCTATGGATAAAATAAAATTAGAATTAGAATAAATAGAAAATCTGTAAAATGAATTAGTCTATAATATAATTTCAAATTTCAATTTAACTCATAGTCATTTTTATTTAGCTGCGTTGCTGAAAAAAAATCATTTGTACTCATAACTCAAGTTCAATAATATAATAATAATAATTCTCAAATATATTAAAGATTTTTCTTTAAGATATTTTTTTATTGAGTGGTCTTTAACCCACCGTTTTTGTCTCGTTTAAAATTTATTTGGATTCTTTATTCGGATCCGTGAGACAATTGAAGTGGTGTTTCCTTGTTCTGGGATCCTTTATTTTTGTTTTAAATCATTGGGTTTAGACATTACTTCGGTGCTTCTTAATCCTTTCAAAATGGTAGCAACATACCCCTTTTGGGATTTCTTTCTATCAAAGAATCATACCGAGGTTGATTCATGCGCGATACACTGTCGATCGAAAAAGTTTTAGCCGTTCCAACAATTTTGAAAATTTGTTGGAATGGAATCCTTTCGATTTCTATATCGAAGATATACTTACGAAGTTGTTCCAATTTATTAATTGGCATTAACCCTAGATCGTTGCCCCTGAGAAATTAATAAATACTTTCTACTCGAGCTCCATCATGAACTATTTACATTAGAACCCAATAAAAAAAGAAGGGTTCTAGTAGAATAGAACAAACGACGTCGAGCCAAGAGCACCTTCATTCCTATATAAAATGGTGGATGTAACAATAAGAATCCACACCGGATCATGTCCTTCAAGTCGCACGTTGCTTTCTACCACATCGTTTTAAACGAAGTTTTACCATAACATTCCTCTAATTTGGAACCAGTATGGAATTGATTCAATTATGGAATCATGAATAGTCATTGGTTCAGTCGGTACAGAGACATAGTTATTTATATTTAATAGAGAATATCTACACAGATAATAAAGATTTTTCTGAAGAAATTTTAGCAAAATGCCGTCTTTTTTTGTCTGAATAGAACATCTCTATCTCAAAAAAATATCTAACAGAAATATTAAGAAATCCAAATATAGAAATAACATAACTAACAGAAATCGCACAAATAAAATAAATAAATTCTATTTGACTCTGCCTCTTCAAGTGACTCAATAAGATAGACTGACCATTTTCAACTTCCCAACCTAGAAGGAATCATTACAAATCTTGATAGTTGAAAAAGTTTTCTACTTCTACATCATTCTTTGAGTCAAGTTTTACTCCTTTTTATTATCATAAAAAAGCAAGATCTCTGTTTCTTTTCAAATGGAATTGTCAATGATGCAAAGCAAATAAGCTAAATAGATCGAACAATAAAAAGAAATATCATTGTTAAATATTTAAATTTTCATATTTTAGGGATGCAATTTAGTTTTCACAAAAATGGAAACACTATTGTCACTGAAATAGGATAACCATACATACCTATAGGCTAAGCACTTCCTCGTTTTATATGTATTTTCATATTTTTTTAACCTGAGGTTAAGTAATCTTTCTCCAACTGTGATCTATGCCCCATTTTCTATGGGTCACAAAAGGGTTCAGTTACTTTTGCATGTCATTTGAACTCGATTTAGTTTGGTTTGTGAAAAAGTCAGATATGATTCCGCAAAGAATAAAAAAAGTCTATCCAAACCTTGAAACAGAACCTTGTTGAACAAAAAAGAAGTATTAGAATACAATGGATATGCTCTGGGACGGAAGGATTCGAACCTCCGAATAGCGGGACCAAAACCCGTTGCCTTACCGCTTGGCTACGCCCCATTTCTATTTTTATTGGATACTTATACTATTAAAGAATAATATTGGTATTAAGTGTTCGTCAATTCCAGTCCAACTATAGAAAATCTTTATTCTTTATAGAATCTATTATAGATTCGTGCTAGGATTTTGGCATGTGTATCTCTAGAATTAATTCAATGGAATTTATTGATCATTACATATAATTCAATTAAGATATTGTATGAAAGTATGATTTCTTCTATTCTCCTTTGAGAATCGGAGGATTTTTGATTGAGCGGAAAAAGAAGGATTTTTTGTCTACCTTACTTTACTTCATTTTTCCTTATATCAATAACTCAATCAAAATGCAATTATCTCGACGAAAAAAATGTCTGTTATGCTTAATATCTTTAGTTTGATCTGTCTTAATTCTGCCCTTTATCCGAGTAGTCTTTTCTTGGCCAAATTGCCCGAAGCCTATGCTTTTTTGAATCCAATCGTAGATGTTATGCCAGTCATACCCCTGTTCTTTTTTCTTTTAGCCTTTGTTTGGCAAGCTGCTGTAAGTTTTCGATAAGATCTTTAATACTATCCTAGAAAATTCATATTTATTCGAGAAAAATTATAACAATTGATAAGATCAAATAAGTCTGACAGTATGAACCTTCGATTCAAACATTGAAATTCTCGGATAGCCACGAGACGCCCTATTTCCTGATTTTAATCCTTTTTACGGCGAAATACCTTATTAGCTTCGGGTACCTTACAATATCTAATTTGGGTATGAAAGTGATTTGTGGTAATCAAAGACTCTTATTACAAATTTCAACTTCATTTGAATTTCTGAACATTCTTTTCTATTTCTAGAATTCTTTTCTTGGTGTCAAAATAGGATATGTGATATAAAAATGGAGGATCTATTGTCTTTTCTCGTTTTTCTTTTTCAAAAAATGATCTTGGAGGTTGTGTAATGCTTACTCTCAAACTTTTCGTTTATACAGTAGTAATATTCTTTGTTTCTCTCTTCATCTTTGGATTCCTATCCAATGATCCAGGACGTAATCCTGGACGTGAAGAATAATTTTTTTGTTTTTATTGCTTGATTTTATAATTTTATTAAGATTTTTTTTTAGCTATTCCACACATTTAACAAGGAAAAAATAAAAAGGGGTTTGCAAAATTTGAAAGAAAAAATGGAAACTCATCAACGGAAACGGAAAGAGAGGGATTCGAACCCTCGGTACGAATAACTCGTACAACGGATTAGCAATCCGCCGCTTTCGTCCACTCAGCCATCTCTCCCAATTGAAAAAGATAATTACTATGTTACATTACACATCAAGTAAGGATTAAAGAAAGTATTTCTTTCACATTCTTTATCGTTATTATATAATTAGCAATTCAATTTAGATGCTCGAAAGATCCAAATAGAAAGATAAATAAAGAACACCTTCTTTCTTTTATTTTGTTCGAAGTGCCTTTTGGGCCTGGCCCGGTCAATACCCAGCCAGGCCTTTTTTTGTTCCAACGAATTCCCTTTATTTATAGGCAACATACTTTTATTTATAGGCAACATACTATAATAGCCAATTTGGTATCTGTATAAGAATATCCGTTCTGGGGTTTACATATACCTATAATTTTTGTTATAATGGAAATTGAGAAGGATTTTTGATTAAAAAAATCAATTAAGTATGTATAAATTTTTGCTTATTCTTATGTCATTAGGCAAACCAAAATTTATATTCAAATCCAAGAATAATTCACGAATTGTCAGTCAATAAATAGTTAATGGTTCCCATAAATTTAGGCTTTTTGAGTGAAAATATACATTTGATTTTTCAATATCAAAGTGAGTGGAAGTTTGTGTGTTTTGAGATACTATACAATCAATCGAAGGGGCAGATCAAATACAATCAAAAGGGGAAAAACGGTTTCTTTTCGAATTTTTCTAAATTTAGAAAAAAGGATTAAAAAGGGATGCAAGTACAATAAACTCAAGTTTACTAATCCAACTCAAAAAGGGAATTTTTTATCCTATTGTGTATCGTTTTGGCGGCATGGCCGAGTGGTAAGGCGGGGGACTGCAAATCCTTTTTCCCCAGTTCAAATCCGGGTGCCGCCTCATCAACAAACGAATCGAAATCTCTTATTCTGTTCCGCTATTTTTTTATGTTCTGGGGATTTTGTAAAAGATTGGAAATCTTTGAATCTAAAATTCAAAGAAAGATTATAATGGTCGAAGCAAGACTTCCAGATTCTCTTCTACTGCTAATGTAATGTCTATTGATTGGGTCTTGAATTACATTGGATAACCGGCCGAGAATTCCACTACTAGTTGGGAAAGTACTTTCTATACTGTAATCTACATATATAGACTCGCGAGAATCTCTGAGTGTTCAGGCATTCAATCACTATTAGATTGAGATTGGATAGAGAATTTACCTTTTATAGAAAATAAAAAAAAGCCCAAAACAATTTTTACCCCTCGTCAAGAGTATAATATACTATATCCCAACTCCTTCAGAGAGACAATCGGGAAAGGGTACGGATTATAAATAATATAGGAATTTTTAAAATCCATTTATTTGATTGATTCATCAATAGTGTTCGCCCAGAATCCCTTTTTGACTCTGGACCATTCATTCTACTATTATTAGTGAGCAATAATGGAATAATTCTATCATAGAGATAAGGGACATAATTCACATGGATATAGTAAGTCTCGCTTGGGCTGCTTTAATGGTAGTCTTTACTTTTTCCCTTTCACTCGTAGTATGGGGAAGAAGTGGACTTTAGAAGCACTCCTAATTTAGTTGAGAAATGAAAAGGTATCAATTGTTTTATAGATCGTTCTGCAACGCATTCTTTATTTAAATTGAAATAATTTTCAAATAAAAATATCTTCATTTCGAAATTCCATTAGATTCTAGTGGAGAAATGTATTCTATAACAGTAAAACAATTATTTCAGATTCATTGGAAGTTTTCAGATTCATTGGAATTGGAATATAAACATATATAAATGTATGAAAGAAAAGATTGGGTCCTACGTCAATTCCAAATATGGATTAATAACTACATATATTGAATTGAAGATAGAAGCTAATATAGCATACCCTTTTTATTAGAAAGTCAAGTACAACTTTATACACTACTATAACACTAATAGAGAGTATGGTAAGTAAGAAATTTCTTTCTTACTTACCATACTCTCGGATATCATAGAATATCGCCGATTATAGCCCCTTGATTTCAGCAAAAATAGAATACTTTTCTTTTGATTTCTTCAAAGAATTCAGAAGTCGAGTTTCATTTAAAGTAATTAATTAATTATTTTGACTTACTGTTTTTACGTAAATTATAAGTAGAAAAGCAGTAGGAACTAAAATGAACAGTGCAGTAGCAATAAATGCAAGAATATTTACTTCCATAATCTCATCGTTTTTTTTTTATTTCACAATACAATAACTCGGGATTTAATCCCATAGAGATGATAAATCTTTCACCTGTCAATTCAATGAATGCATTACCTATCGATGATATTGAATCGGATCAATATCATGAATAACAATATCTGAGCTATTAAATTAATTAGTCGTGGAGAATTAATAGTATATAACATATGAAGATCTTTTATCCATACCGAATCCAAGATAGGATTCCCGGACCAATCAAAAATTCCTTTATTTATCCTTCTTTTCTGTTCTTTCTTTTCTATAACCTACCTTAGGTCTTCCTTGTAGAACCATCAAATGAAGTATAATCTAACCCGTCCGTTTCCATTAACTACAAAACCCCACCAACAAACAATACAAGCGAAGTGGAAAAAGACAGGAATTAGGTTTTAAATTTTAGTGATCCTCTTTTCTTTGGAAGACAAAAAAAAGAAGTATGAGAAAGACGAGTCGCGGCAGAAAAGATGAAATATTCTGTCAACTTCACTATTTTAGTTATTTTCATTTTATTTTAGGGTGTGTTCTTTCTTCGAGAGAATCCTGAAAAAAAAAAAGAGGGAAACCCCTTCGGAATTCAATTATTCTCTCTGTCCCTTCATTTCACAGAAAATGGAGAGGCGAATTGATGTACTTATTGGATCCGTCGGGACTGACGGGGCTCGAACCCGTAACATCCGCCTTGACAGGGCGGTGCTCTAGCCTATTGAACTACAATCCCAGGGAAATAAGAAGAGATCTAGCAGAAAATTTAGATTCTTTTTTTTATTCTCTTGTCTTGTATCAGGTATTTCTTAAGAACAAGAGGGTTATACCATCTGATAGTAGATTGGCGAATTGTTGGGCCGAGCTGGATTTGAACCAGCGTAGACATATTGCCAACGAATTTACAGTCCGTCCCCATTAACCACTCGGGCATCGACCCAACGCCTAATTCGTTTTAGACGTTCCATAATTAACTTCCTTTCGTCTCCCAAGTAGACTTGACAAATACATATCACTTGAAATCAAATATAACATTTGATATAAAATAGAAAGTCTCTTCTGAGTAGACTAATAGAAGGACTTGACAAATACGGATCACTTGATAGAAAATCCCACTCCTATAGTCTTTAGTCTTGGTATACCCCCAGAGGGACTTGAACCCTCGTTTTCTCCGTGAAAGAGAGAGGTCGTAACCACTGGACCATAGGGGCCTATGCCACCTTCATTCATAAATCAACTAGAAATAGGTAATAAGACAAATACCATAGGTAACTAAGGCCACCTTAACTTAATATAACTCAGGCCTAGAGCCGCCTTTAGGATTTAGGTGATGCATAGGATATAAATAAAAGGGAAAAACTCGTTAACTATTCTGAGGATTAATGGTAATCAAACTTTACCATTAAACTATACAATCTTGAAACTTGATTTCATTGGTCTTTCTCGTCTTTATCTTTCTGATTCCCAAAGGGTTATGCGTTGGATCCAAGATCCTTCACTCCGCAGTAGATTCAAGGTGGTTTACCAAACTATGATTTGTTCGGTCAAATTATATTGAGCCCTAAGTCATACTGTCAATTAACGACACGACAGGACAAGAGGGCAATAAAAGAAGAGAGAAGACGGAGATCTAGATTAGCTATACCCGCGTTAATAAATAAGTTAATAAATACAACATTCATACAGTTTTCTGGTATTCAATATTGAAGTAGATTAGAATATCTATGCCGTTATTATACATTATAATATAAGAAACTTAATAAGTTTTGATATTATAAATCCCAAAGCATTGTAAGCCTAAGTGGGAGAATTGGGTTTCTAGGACTGTTTTATCAATTCTGTTTC